TTTAGCCCATAGTGATTCAAAGCAAAGAAAGTTTAATTTTTTAATGAAGTTATAAATTTTTTTTATAATCATTTAAAATTCATTAATAATATTCTATATACTAATATATATACTAATATATATTAAATATTGGTTATTAGTTATTAATATTGGTTATTAGTTATTGGTTATTAGTTTACTCAACTCAAGAGTTGCTCAATGAATCGAATCTGTTGATTCGAAATTTCGAGATGGGTAAATGTCATAAATGATGAATTCATTTCTTACCTATGTTACTCTATTTTTGTTAGGACTGCTGTCTCTAATTTCTAATTATTATAATAATTATAATAATTGATGAATCAAAAAATTTAACTTTCAATTAGTATTTTTCTTTATCTTCGTCTCTTTTCTTTTAAAACTTGAAATTTAGGGAAGTGCTTTATAAACATATGTATAAAAAGAAGATATTTCATTTAGTTCCTTCATGCCTACTATAACTAGTTATTTCGGTTTTCTACTAGCAGCTTTGACTATAACCTCAGCTCTATTTATCGGTCTGAACAAGATACGACTTATTTGAGATTAATTGACTCAACAATTCATAAAAAAAATTATTCTGTGGTAGTTTATATATTCTATAGTTTCTTACCGTGTCAATTTTCAATTCTTGGGCATTGAGATTTATGGGTAATACCGATTAATATTTAAGGATAGATATTACCTCTCCTTTTCACCTTTCAAAGAAATTGAAATGATTGAAGTTTTTCTATTTGGAATCGTCTTAGGTCTAATTCCTATTACTTTGGCTGGATTATTCGTAACTGCATATTTACAATATAGACGTGGTGATCAATTGGACCTTTGATTAATTAACATCTCTTTTTTTTGATTGACCTCCTACTCTACTTTCTTTAATCGACAGGAGGTCAAATTCAGATTGCTGTTCAATTATTTCAGTCTTATTTTCGACCTAACAACTAACAAGAATCTAATCACGCTCTGTAGGATTTGAACCTACGACATCAGGTTTTGGAGACCTACGTTCTACCGAACTGAACTAAGAGCGCTTTATTATCCCAATAAATATTTTGTGACCTAACTCGTTTTGGATATATATACTATCATAAATAAGAAAATTAAAGATTGATTATATATATCCAATTTTAATCAATCTCAATTGACCCCTCGTTACTGTTCATAAGATAAGTAATAGGTAGGGATGACAGGATTTGAACCCGTGACATTTTGTACCCAAAACAAACGCGCTACCGAGCTGCGCTACATCCCTTTCAATTGGCCTACAGTGTCATTGTAGAGAATCCCTATCTTGTTTTCCACTTCTTTATTTATTTCAGTGATATACCAAATTATCTTGTCATTTCTTATTTTTTTTAGTCGCATATCATTATAACATATAATAATAATAGACTTATATTATATACGTACTAAAGAAATATGAAACCCACGGTAAAAAAAATGAATATTTTTCGGGAATTCTCAGACAGAAAGGGACGTATTTTTTTTTGTTTTACGAAAAGGAATATCTACTGAATCGTTGTATATTTCAATTTGCATTAGGAATTCTGCGTACAAATCCAAGTGTCAGTCATTAACTACATCTACACATCTGGTCATATATGTATTACCATTATGTATTACAAATTATAATTTTATTACAATAACAAATAACAAAGAAGGAGGATTTTAAATGCGAAATCTAAAAACATACCTTTCCGTGGCACCGGTAGTAAGTACTCTATGGTTTGGGTCTTTAGCGGGTTTATTGATAGAGATCAATCGTTTATTTCCGGATGCGTTGATATTCCCTTTTTTTAATTCTAGTAATTGAGATGGGAAGGGGGGGGGAAGAAAATTAGAGATACAATCAAATATCTGTGACTAATCCATCCCCTTCTCTTCTTTTTTGTATAATTAAAATAAATTAAATTAGAAAAGAAAAAGAATAAAAGCGGGCTCACCCTAGTCAAACTAAGAACTCGGGTTTCCAGGCACAAAATGAAATTAATTAATAAATTAATAATAGAATAGAGTGAGAAAGAAAATGGAATAGAAATGGAATAGATGTGGCATGGCAACAATATCATACAAGATAATTCAATGAAAAAGAAAAATTCAATACTGTACAGCGATTCTAAATTAGAAATATATAGTTAGAAATCATTATATTACTTATTATTACTATATTGATAGATTGCAACGAAATCTTTCATAATTGGATTTCGAGTTAACAACTTCTATTTTTTTTTCCTTCCTTTCTTTTCTTCGTTTCGGATCGGAAAATAGAAAAATATAAGAGTTGAGTCAATCAAAAATCCAAAGGAGGTTCATGGCCAAGGGTAAAGATGCCCGAGTAACGATTATTTTGGAATGTACCAGTTGTCTTCGAAACCGCGTTAATAAGGAATCAAGGGGCATTTCCCGATATATTACTCAAAAAAATCGACATAATACGCCTAGTCGATTGGAATTGAGAAAATTCTGTCCCTCTTGTTCCAAACATACGATTCACGGGGAGCTGAAGAAATAGATCGAACCGATCGCTCGCGTGTCCGCCTTCCATTCCAAGGAAGACGAAAAACGACATATTATATATAACAGATCGTATATTTATTTAAATATAAACAAAGCAATCCTTTTTTTTTTTTATTCGAAATAATTTTTGATCCGATCAAAATAAAATAGCATTACATTAGGATTTTCGGGACAAGGAATAAAAAAACTATGGATAAATCCAAGCGACTCTTTCTTAAATCTAAGCGATCTTTTCGTAGGCGTTTGCCCCCGATACAATCGGGGGATCGAATTGATTATAGAAACATGAGTTTAATTAGTCGATTTATTAGTGAACAAGGAAAGATATTATCTAGACGGGTGAATAGATTGACCTTAAAACAACAACGATTAATTACTATTGCTATAAAACAAGCTCGTATTTTATCTTTGTTACCCTTTCTTAATAATGAGAAAGGGTTTGAAAGAAGCGAGTCGACTCCTAGAACTACTGGTCTTAGAATTAAAAATAAATAGGCTTGCTCTTCTTCAATTGAATCAAAATAAAATTCCAATCCGAATTCAAATGCAAATTGACGGTTAAAAAATCTGATAATTCAAATTTTATTGTTGTGTCGTAAGAAAAAAAAAAGAATTGGGGAAAAAGAATAAATCTTTTTTTATTGACCGTGTTTGTTCGTTGTGATGACTTTATCATATTATATCCTATTTTATCATACTAATTTCTACTCTACTTTCCCAAGTTCATTTGCCAAGGAACTCCATTTAAAACATTTCACTGGATTTCATTTCTTTCAATCTCCTTATCTTATTTTAAGATCTCATTGGAAATCATATAAAGACAATTCCTATTTAATATAGCTATTTGTGCAAGTATTTTACGATTAAGAAGCAACTGCCTCTTGTACAGATGGTGTATTAATGTACAATAACTGTAGTATACTTTATTGGCTCGAATTACTGCATTTATCCGAGTGATCCACAAACGACGAAAATCTCTCTTTTGCCTACCTCTATCCTGATGAGCCGAAACCAAAGCTCTTATTTTCTGTTGAGTAATAGTTCGAGTAAGTCTTGAACGAGCCCCCCGAAAGCTTGATGCAAATAAACGAATTTTGGTTCTACGTCTTCGAGCTATATATCCTCGTTTAATTCTAGTCATTGAATAAATGAAACTTTGATGAATAACTAATTGATTTCTTTTCGTTCAGTTATTTCCTTTCCCTTTCCTAGTCTATTAATAACAAAACGGATTCTTCCAATGTATAAAATAAAAATTCCAATGGCTTTTGCTACTATAACCTTCCCGACCACGATTTTTTCTTTTTTTTTCTAGGCTTCTCGCCTCGAAATAAGAAATTGTATTGATACTAGGTATTAAAAAAACATAGTAAATAAAGTAAATAAAAAGTAGTAAATAGAAATAGGTATAGTGGGTTCCATCGTTTCTATGGTTACTTCTTAAACGGTGAGGTCCTCTCTATACACCGGAGCCTCTTCCCTCATTTAATTAATGTTATTGTTAACTTGTACAGTTAACACTCTTTGGCTCTACCCATAATTATCCAGTAATAGGTCTTTCACAACGGGACGCACCTATTAACGGTATTTAATTATGAAGATTAGCTGAGTAGCTGACCCTGTTAGTCCGTTCTTGCAAGAGTCAAGAGTAAGGGCATAATCTTTCTGCTCTTTAAATAGGATTTCCCTGCTTAATGAATACCATTTGCTACCAATGGGGAATTCTTTCTCATCTTAAATTAAAAGTGGAAGTGATTGGATTTGTACCAATGGCAACCATAAATTAATTTGATACCACAATAGAAGGGTATGATAGATCTTTTTTAGATTTTTAGCTATTTTAATTTTTCGTTTCGTATAGTGAATGGTGGTCTTCCATTCTATCCTATTCACTGGTACTGATCATTTATACTGGATCAATTGTTTTTGGCCTAGTCATGATCTGAACGAGTCGCACATACACCCTAGTACATGTTCCTCGTCGCTGAGGACATCCCCCAAGAGCGGGGGATTTCGTGACATTTTTGATTGGCTGTCTTGTGTTTCTAATAAGTTGTTTAATAGTTGGCATGTTGAATCATATACATAATGGGCTGGTTTAGATTGATCCTAACCGGATAATTATGAATAATTTTTATATTAATGGATTCATAGAATATTGTATTAAATTAAACCTGGTAAGAAGATAAAATCTCAAATTGTATATTTGCGTGAAATCCCTCTTATGTTTTATTCAACCGCTACAAGATCAACAAGTCCGTGAGCTTGGGCTTCTGTTGCTGACATAAAAACATCTCTTTCCATGTCTTCGGAAATAACCCATAAGGATTTGCCCGTTCTTTGTACATAAACCCTTGTGATGGTTTCGCGCAGCTTCAGTAGTTCTTCCGCTTCCAGGATAAATTCTCCCGCCTGTGCCTCATAAAAAGAACTAGCAGGTTGATGGATCATTACCCTGATGATATCATAAATAATTATTCTATCTCGCATGATGAAAGGCGAAAAGATAAAGAATAATATAATAAGAAAAAAAGATAGAATTGAACAACCGTACAGGCATCTTTTGCACATTGCATACGGCTCTACAATGGAATTCACTTTTATACCTATACCTTTTTTTTACCTTACATTGTTTTTTTTACCTTACATTGAATAAATAGAAAAGATATATAAATACTAAAAATATATATAAATAATAAAAATATATATAAATAATATAGTGTCTATCATATTCACATAGGTAAATGATCCAACAACCGCCCTTCCTTTTGGAGTAGTTAAAAATATACTATGATGGTTCCGTTGCTTTATATATTAATTTCGTCTGTTATTTAGCAATCCCAAAGTTTATTTTTTTTTTCAAATATCAAATAAAAATAAGTAAAAAAATAAATTTTATTTTCATATTCTTTCATAAAAATAATATATATTATTAAGAGTTTTTCGGTGTGAAAACAAAAAAAGTTTGTGACGCTGAAATGGGTCTCCTGATATATCAGATAAAATGGAAATACCCTTTATCTCATACTACTCTTTCGATACATAATGGAATGGAACAATTTTGAAAAAAAAAATTCTCGTATCGAATTCGAAGTGCCATGCTATTATTACTTAATATTCATATTTCATATATCGCGAAGGCATAGTCTTCTTTTTTCTCTCAAATCAAATAAAAAACTCATTGGCGCCAAGCGTGAGGGAATGCTAGACGTTTGGTAATTGCTCCTCCGACCAGAATAAAAGATCCCATTGAAGCGGCTAATCCCATGCATACTGTTTGTATGTCTGGTTGCACAAATTGCATAGTATCATAAATACCTAATCCAGGTATTACCCATCCGCCGGGAGAGTTTATAAACAAAGAGATATCCTTAGTATCATTCTCTATACTGAGAAATATCATAAGACCAATAAGTTGATTCGAGATATCGCTATCAACCCCTTGGCCTAAAAAAAGTAATCTTTCTCGATAAAGTCGGTTGATTGGGATAAAATTGTATCCCTTCGGAACCGTACATGCATCTTTTGATGCATACAGTTCAACACAAATCGCGAAAAAAACAAGAATCAATGTGTAGATTCTTGTTTTTTTTTTTTTTGTCATAGCAAGCTCTGTCTAACTTGTAACAAATAACAAAGGGGCTTTTTCTTTCATTTAAAAAAATATGAGTTTTGGCCTTTTTCTATTTATATAGAAATAGAATTTCTATATATCAATGGAATAAAAAAAGATTCACTAAACTTATCGGAGTAACTTCTCATTGATGTATTGTTTCATCGAAATCCAATTCAAATCACGATGTAATTTTCTTGTTCCTGAATGGTCTTCTTGAATTCTTTTAGGTTTATGCTCTACTCCGAGTAAAGATCGAACCGATTTTTATTTGCATATATAGAACAAATGCTCCAATACTACGTCTTTTTGCTACGACTTCTTTATTTTTCAATTAATTTCATATCTCCCGCCAAATATTAAATATTCAATGCATTCATCATATTACTCGATTTATTAACAGTTTTAGATCACTTCTATTTATATTTAATATTTATATTATATTAGAGATTATAAATCGAATATTATATAAATAAATTATAAATAGAATATGATATAAGTCGAAATCATAGATATATTACCTATTGGTTTTTTTTTCTAAACGGAGCCTGGATACTTCATTTTATTGTTTGAACTAAGCCAACCATAAATTATTCTAATTGCTAATATTAATCTGTATACCCCCCTAAAAAATAGATTTAATTGTACTTCATTGCATTTCACGCTCCAAATTTTGGATAATTTAATCAATCTTTGTTGGGCGAAAGAGAGGATATCTCAATCGGGAAAGAGAACGGGGAAATACCATATGACCCAATATATCTGACAAGTCGCACTATATGTCAACCCACGATGAATCTTCGTCTCCAGGACTTCGAAAAGGTACTTTTGGAACACCAATAGGCATTAAATGAAAGAAAGATTAAGTACTATATCTCACTTTGATGTGAAAGCGTAAAAATAGGTTTATTGTCTTAATAATATCTTATCTTTTATCATATTTTATCCATAGATTGAATAAGTTCATAAAAAAGGAAGACAGAATCAATAAAGGAAAATTCTTACAAGTGGATCCTTTGGATGATGAACAAATATAGATGCAGTTACTAATATAAAATGCTATCAACGCCCTACCATTGCGTATTGGTACTTATCGGGTGTAGAATAAATCTGCTTCTTTTTGTTCCTACGTTCCATTATTATTATTATTGAAAGACTTTCTTACTAAAAGAATAGAACAAATATTAATCCTTTCCCCGAGATAATCCACTAAAAAAGTAAGAGCAATCGTATATTTTACAATGCAATAAAGTTACATAGCGTATATTTTTGATTGATAAAGGGGTATTTTCATGGGTTTGCCTTGGTATCGTGTTCATACGGTCGTATTGAACGATCCCGGCCGTTTGATT